GTTCCAGAAGATGTTAATGGTAAGCAAGAAGATTGTTTACGAAGAAACAACAAGAAAAATTCATATTCTAATACATAAGAGTTATATAGGAATCGAAATAGTCTTTTATTTTCTTTTTTCAAAAGAAAAATCGATTTCATTGAAGTAATAAGACTATTCCAATTCGAATAGTAGTTGAGAAAGAATCGCAATAAATGCAAAGATGGAACATCTTTGATCCGGTATTGAAGGAGTTGAACCAAGATTTCAAAATGGATAGGATAGGGTATTTCTATATGTGATAGATAATGTAAATGCAAAAATTTGTCTTCTAAAAAGGGAAATATTGAATGAATAGATCGTAAATTCTGAAACTTTGGTGTTTCTTTTTCTTTCGGACAAGATAATTCTCGTAGCGAGAATGGGATTTCTACAACGATCGCAAACCCCTCAGATAGAATCTGAGAATAAAACTCAGAATAAAAAAAATTGTTGTAATCCAACAATCGATCTTGGTTAGGATGATTAACCGAGTTAATCCAAAAATTCTGCTGATACATTCGAATAATTAAACGTTTCACAAGTAGTGAACTAAATTTCTTGTTATTACAACTAACAATTTCCACAGGTTCGGAACCTTTTAATCCATAATCATGGGCAAATGCATAAATATACTCCTGAAAGAGAAGTGGGTAAACGAAGTATTGTTGACGAGATTTCTGTTTTTCTGAATACCCTTCCAATTTTTCCATTTGTATTTCTACTTGAATCAGAAAGAAGAAGCATTTCTCGGTTTCTCAAATGATGATACATAGTGCAATATGGTCAAAACAGGGTGTTGCATTTTTTAATACAAACCCTGGAAAGAAAAGGAATCTAATCCACAGATCTTTTCCTTTTCTATCCAATTAGTTTATGTTTGTTCTAATTACAAAAGAGAACAAATCTTTTATTTTTGCAGGCCAATCGCTCTTTTGACTTTGGAATCCAGTCTCTTTATCAATATACTGCTTCTTTTACACATTCAATCCATAACATCCCTTTTCAATCTATAATCAAGAATAATTAGGATTTCTAAAAAAAAAAAAAAAGAAAAAATCAAGGGTCCGTTCATAGGAAAACCCAACCTTTCCCCGCATCAGGCACTAATCTATTTTTAACGTCTAATTAGATCGGGGAATCATTTCAATTAAGAAGTTAAGCTCGTTGCTTTTTATTTTACCAGAATTGGAGCCAGGCTCTATCCATTTATTCACTAGACCCAGAAAATAGGAATTTTTTATTCCATTCCAAAAATCCAAAATAAGAAATTGATTTTATTACGACATGCTATTTTTTCCATTCATTACCCTTGAGGATCAGTCGTGGTCTTCTAGACTCTACCAAGAGTCTGGACGAATTTGTTGCTTCATCCAAATGTGTAAAAGATCATAGTCGCACTTAAAAGCCGAGTACTCTACCATTGAGTTAGCAACCCAGATAAAATAGGATCTTAGATACGATCGAAACCCAAAAATCAATGGAATTACACCGCACGCTCCTGTCAAAACATTGAACTAGCAAAACATTAAAAGAAAGATTTTATCGCCCATTAAAAACACTCAAATGCCAAAATGAACAGGTCCGGCTAAATTTCACTAAGGTTAAAAAAGGAGCGGCCCCAATCACGATAGCAAAATTGTCATTTTTTTAGCAATTTATATTTCTTTATATAAATAAATCTTGTATGAGAGTACATGCAAGAGGGACAACCTTATCATTTGAGCGAAGTGTAGACAGAAAAACCTAATATGGAGTGAGGATAAAGAGACCTATCTATCTACAAATTCTATTTGTTCAATAGACCTTTGTCAATGGAAATACAATGGTAAGAAAACAAATTAGATAGAAAAAGTAAATAAAATAAGGGCTTATGTTGGATTGGCACGACATAAATCCAGTCAAAAATAGGACTAAGAAAGAGGCAAATTGTGTCTAAATAATTAGACAACGAGGGATACTAGTGATCCTCTCCTACTTTTTTATTCATTTAGTTCTTCAATTAACTCAAAGTTCCTTCTTTTTCTTTAAAGAATTCTGCCTTCCTTAAAATATCATAAACAGTTCTTGTAGGTTGAGCACCCTTTTCAAGGAAATAGAGAATAGCTGGAACATTTAAACAAGTTTGATTCTTTATCGGATCATAAAAACCTACTTTTCGAAGATCTCTTCCTTCTCTTCGAGATCGAACATCAATTGCAACGATTCGATAGACAGCTTATTGGGATAGATGTAGCTAAACAATGCCCCCCCTAGAAACGTATAGGAGGTTTTCTCCTCATACGGCTCGAGAAAAAGATTCGAATTTCTGTCTATAATACAAGTAGATAGAAATTAGACTATGACTTGCATTAATTTCCTTACAGAAAAAACAAATTTCATTTATACTCATGACTCAAGTTGGTTAATTTTGACTGACAGACTTAAAAGGAAAAATCCTTCCAAATTTTTTGAGTCGTCTCTAAACTCTTTTCTTTGTCTCATCTCGAACGAATTGACTTTTATTCCTTATTCTGATCCAATTCTATTGTTGAGACAATTGAAAATCGCGTTTACTTGTTCCGGAATTCTTTATCTTTGATTTGTGAAATCCTTGGGTTTAGACATTACTTCGGGAATTCCTATTCTTTTTTCTTTCAAAAGAGTAGCAACATACCCTTTTTTTCTTATTTCCTTCGATAAAGCATTTCCCTCTTCTATAGAAATCGAATATGGGCGATTGATTCTGATAAACTTTTAATTGAAAGAGTTTTTCCAATCTTCCAAAATTGGACTTTCTTCTTATTTTAACCTTTCGATTTCTATATTAAGGATAGACTGACAAAGTTGGCCTAATTTATTAGTTTTCACTAACCCTAGATTCTTTCCCTTGATAAAAAATCAATTCTGTCCTCTCGAGCTCCATCGTGTACTATTTACTTACAAACAACCCAGCGCAAATTTGGTTCGGGACGAATAGAACAGACTATGTCGAGCCAAGAGCATTTTCATTACTATGGAAAATGATGGATAACAAAATCCACAATCGATCATGTCCTTCAAGTCGCACGTTGCTTTCTACCACATCGTTTTAAACGAAGTTTTACCATAACAAACATTCCTCTAATTTCATTGCAAAGTGGTATAGGGAATTGATCCAATATGGATGGGATCATGAATAGTCATTGGTTTAGTTTAGTTTTTTGTATACTAATTCAAACTTGCTATCTATGGAGAAATATGGATAAAAGAAATAAGTATTTATCGGGGAAGACTCCGCAAAGATCCAATTTATTTAAACCCATATTCTATCATATGAAGGAAAGGAAACATAGTTCGAAAAAGACGAATAAACAAGTTTGCTTAAGACTTATTTTTTATTGAATTTCCATCCTCAACAGAGGACTCGAGATGGTCAATCCTGAAATGAGAAGCGAAGGATCGACTCTTCTCCAACAAATAAACTATCAACCTCAAAAAAAGTTTAATTAATTTAATTACTATATTAGAATTAGATTAGCAATATATTTTTCCATAACAAAAACTATTAACTAAATAAACTATTCCAATGAAAAGATTGAAAGTTTTTTGGTAGTTATAGAATTCTCGTACTTCTTCGACTCGAATACCAAAAGAGGGAAAAAAATGAAGTAAAAAAAAAAAACACATTTCGTGTAAAGTCAAATTAAGGCCTTTGCTTTTACTTATAGCATTCTTTCTTTTACCTAAAAGAAGCAACTCCAAATCAAAAATCAGGAGAAGTATGATTTTTTGAATCCATTCTATCCAACGAACAGTTCTTACCTTATCCTTACCAGAATGGATCATTCTGGATATTTAAAGAATCGCAGATCGAGATGGTTTTCGCTTAACCAAAGAGGGGCCCTTTTTACTAATAATATAATACAACAAAAATCTATCTCTATCATAAAGGGATAGGTCTCATTTTTTATACAGTGTTTTACGTCAAGTTTAAAATTTTTTCAATTAATTCGAAAGCCGAGTAGACAGAATATATGAATTTCTCTCTAATCCTCACATTCCATTGATTTAGAAATGGATATTTGCAAATCAGATAATATCTAAAATACAAAAATGGAGTTCCTATCCATAGAATAGAAACCCTTTTTCTTTTTTCGCAAGCCGATCTTGGTCAAAAGTTTTAAGACCTGTGCTGAAACTAAAAACTTCCTATTCTTTAATCTGGCCATGAAATATAGAATTAGGATACCCCCTTTATTTTCTTTTTATTTACTTACTTTAGTTCTTTAGTTCGGGAAAAATAAATAGGGGGTCCTTCTTTTCTTTCACATTAGATGTCAAATGTATCATGTAAGAATTCCCCCTTCATGGATATGGAGCATAAAGTTTATCTAAGAAGTTCGAATTTCAAAACACATATGAGTAATGAGTAGTAGTAGGGGCATATCCTGAATGTGACTGATAGACCCAATTTTTCATGAAAATAAAGATATTCAATTTGACTGGACTTGACACTTGATTATGTTTTCTGAGAAAGAAAAAGAATGCTTAGAAATGCATCTAATCTAAGAGTTCATAAGAGATAATTATTCTCTTTAATAAACTTTCTTTTGTCTCGTGTGGGGTACAATATGATTTCATCTTTCGTTTCATCAGAAAAAATCTGGGACGGAAGGATTCGAACCTCCGAGTAACGGGACCAAAACCCGCTGCCTTACCACTTGGCCACGCCCCATTTCTGGTTTTATGCGACACTAATAAACACTATTATGTTTATTTGTTATTCGTCAATCCCACTTCAATTACATAAAAAATGAGGGATACTCTCTTGCTAGGATTCTAGACATGCGGATAATATAGAATCCAAAAAATGCATTGATCATTACATGGAATTCTATTAAGATATTATATGAAAGTCGAATTTCTTCCATTCTCATTTGAGAGTGCGAATACAAGGAGGTATTTTGCGTTTGGGAAAGTCCGAAGAAAAAAGGATTTTGAACCCGCCTTTTCTTTTTTCCCTTAGAAAAATAACTCAATCAAAATCCAATTATCTACTCTACAAGAACGAAATGCTTGTTATGCCTAATATACTTAGTTTAACCTGTATCTGTTTTAATTCTGTTCTTTATCCGACTAGTTTTTTCTTCGCCAAATTGCCCGAAGCTTATGCCATTTTCAACCCAATCGTGGATTTTATGCCTGTCATACCTATACTCTTTTTTCTATTAGCCTTTGTTTGGCAAGCTGCTGTAAGTTTTCGATGAAATCTTTACTACTCTGTTCTGTCTGCCAAATTGAATGATGTATTCATTCCAAAAAAATTCTAAAAATGAATAAAAGCCGAGAAGTCTTATATTATGAACCTTCGATTCTAAAATTCTAATTCTTCTACATTGAATGTATAGCTGCAGCAATAAATTGGGATCCGCCTTTCTACCCCACCCCCTGCACCTACGTTGAGCAGGTACCTTTAGGTACCCACACAATACCTAACCTAATTTTTGATATTGATAAGAGTGCTTATTATAAATCAATTCTTGCAATTTTTTTCAAGAATTGATTTTTGCATTTTTAGGTGTAAAAATAAACAAAACCCATCCTAGTGGATCTGTGTGGTAAGGAAAAACGGGTAATCTATTCCTTAAAAAAAAATCTTGGAGATTATGTAATGCTTACTCTCAAACTTTTTGTTTATACAGTAGTGATATTCTTTGTTTCCCTCTTTATCTTTGGATTCTTATCTAATGACCCAGGACGTAATCCTGGGCGTGAGGAGTAAAAATCCAAATTTTTTTGGCATTTTTTCTTACAAATTGGATTTGTTTCGTACATTTATCTATGAGAAAATCCGGGGGTCAGAATTCCTTCCAATTCGAAAGTCCCAAATGATCCGAGGGGGCGGAAAGAGAGGGATTCGAACCCTCGGTACAAAAAAATTGTACAACGGATTAGCAATCCGCCGCTTTAGTCCACTCAGCCATCTCTCCCCGTTCCAAATCGAAAGGTTTCCGTGATATGACAGAGGCAAGAAATAACGATTGCAAAAAATCCTTCCTTTTTCTTTCAAAAGTCCATAAAAATTATATTGCCAATTCCATTTTAATTATATTCTTTTTTCTTAATAAAAAAGAAGAAAATTCTTGTTTTTTCTTTCTAAAATTCGATATTGGCTGAGAAACAATCAGATAGATTTTCTCTTCAGCGGGCATTTTCATATAGGACTTGTTATAATAAAACAAGCAGGTTATATAAAAAATAAAAAACTCTTTTTTCGATTATTTATAAACAAAACAAAAAGGGTTCTTATCAAACCCACCATAAAATTGGAAAGAAAGATAAAGTAAGTAGACCTGACTCCTTGAATGATGCCTCTATCCACTATTCTGATATATAAATTCGATGTAGATGAAATTGTATAAGCGGATTTTTTGTATTTCCTTAGACTTAGACCGCGCAAGGCAAGAATTTTTCGCTATTTACGATTTCATATTCTTGTTACTAGATGTTCTATAGGAATAAGAAGAAATCGCAACTCCTTTCCGCTACACATAAAAATTGATTTCGAAAGTCAATTTTTTTTTTCAATATCTTTCTTTTTTTTTTCAGAATCCAATTTTTGTTCTTCCACCCATGCAATAGAGAGCGAGTGGGAAAAGAGGGGTTACTTTTATTTTCATTTTTCCTTAAAAGATAGGCTTTGAAATAGGAGTCATGGAATAATGCTGAATTCAAATGTTTATTTCTATAGTATAAGAAAAACTAATCGAATCAAATTCATGGATTTACCACGACCTCGGTTGTGACCCCATAGATAAAAATAAAAAATTTCTATCTTCGAGACCTTTGAAAAAGGGCATTGAACGAGAAAGAAATCGTCCACAGATAATCAAACTATCGTATGCCTTGGAAGTGATATGAGGTGCTCGGAAATGGTTGAAGTAATTGAATAGGAGGATCACTATGACTATAGCCCTTGGTAGAGTTACTAAAGAAGAAAATGATCTATTTGATATTATGGACGACTGGTTACGAAGGGACCGTTTCGTTTTTGTAGGATGGTCCGGCCTATTGCTCTTTCCTTGTGCTTATTTCGCTTTAGGGGGTTGGTTTACAGGGACAACTTTTGTAACTTCTTGGTATACCCATGGATTGGCTAGTTCCTATTTGGAAGGTTGTAATTTCTTAACCGCGGCAGTTTCCACCCCTGCCAATAGTTTAGCACACTCTTTGTTGCTACTATGGGGCCCGGAAGCGCAAGGGGATTTTACTCGTTGGTGTCAATTAGGCGGTCTGTGGACTTTTGTCGCTCTCCATGGGGCTTTTGCACTAATAGGTTTCATGTTACGTCAATTTGAACTTGCTCGGTCTGTTCAATTGCGGCCTTATAATGCAATTTCATTCTCTGCTCCAATCGCTGTTTTTGTTTCCGTATTCCTTATTTATCCACTGGGGCAATCTGGTTGGTTCTTTGCGCCGAGTTTTGGCGTAGCAGCGATATTTCGATTCATCCTCTTTTTC